AAGAATAGTTTAAATTAGAATCCTAGCTTTGGGAGTTAGGGGTGGGGGTTAGAGTCCTCCTTCTTTGAGCAAAAGGGAGGATTTTAACCTCCGACGCCCGGCTTACAAGACCGGTGCTCTGACGCTGAGCTACTGATGCAGGCTCATCCGAGTATTTTGTTCTCTACCCATCCTGCTGCGGGGAAGAAGACTAGGAATAGGGAGAAGTAGAGGACAGAGGCCACCTGGCCGATGATAATGAAGGGTTGTTCTGCAGGTATGCCTCCAATTCAAGTTAGGATTGCTACATCTGCAATTAGGGTTCAGAAGAGGAATTGTGAAATTGGTCGGAATGTTAGTGCTCGTTGTTTGGATGTGTGTAAGAAGGGTACTAGTATAAGGACTAGGATAGATGCTAGAAGGGCCAGGACGCCTCCAAGTTTGTTTGGAATTGATCGAAGAATTGCGTAGGCAAATAGGAAATATCATTCAGGCTTGATATGGGGAGGGGTGACCATGGGATTAGCAGGCGTGAAGTTGTCTGGGTCGCCAAGGAGGTTGGGGGAGAAGAGTGCTAGGGATGTGAGAGCCATAAGAAGGATAGCAAATCCTAGGGCATCTTTGTAGGTGAAGTAGGGGTGGAAGGAGATTTTATCTGCATTTGAGTTTAGGCCCATTGGGTTGTTTGATCCAGTTTCATGTAGGAAGAGAAGGTGCAGGATTGTTATTGCTGCGATGACGAATGGGAAAAGGAAATGGAATGCGAAGAATCGAGTGAGGGTTGCATTGTCGACGGAGAAGCCACCTCAGATCCATTCTACTAGGGTAGTGCCTACATAAGGGACTGCGGAAAGGAGGTTAGTAATGACAGTTGCACCTCAGAAGGACATTTGTCCTCAGGGAAGGACGTAGCCAACGAAAGCGGTTATCATTACTAAGAGGAGAAGAACGACTCCGATGTTTCATGTTTCTATATAGAGGTAGGATCCGTAGTAAAGGCCTCGTCCAATGTGCATGTAGATGCAAATAAAGAAAAAAGAAGCGCCATTTGCGTGGAGGTTACGGATGAGTCAGCCGAAGTTTACGTCTCGGCAGATGTGGGCGACTGAGGCGAATGCTGATTCAACATCGGGAGTGTAGTGTATTGCAAGGAATAGTCCTGTGAGGAGTTGGGAGATTAGGCAGAGACCGAGCAGGGAGCCGAAGTTTCATCATGCTGAAATGTTGGCGGGGCTTGGGAGGTCTACTAGGGCGTCGTTAGCAATTTTTAGCAGTGGGTGGGTTTTTCGGAGACTTGCCATTAGGGGTTCTTGTAGTTGAATAACAACGGTGGTTTTTCAAGCCATTAGTCCTGGTTAGAGTCCTGGCAGGAATTATGACTTATGCATTGTGTGTGCTGTTGATTTGTTTAGTTTTGGGGTTAGTGGCCGTTGCCTCCAATCCCTCTCCTTATTTTGCTGCTTTAGGCTTAGTGGCTGTTGCGGGCATGGGGTGCTGTGTTTTGGCAGCCCATGGCGGGTCTTTTTTGTCACTAGTGTTGTTTTTGATTTATCTGGGGGGAATGTTGGTTGTTTTTGCTTATTCAGCGGCTTTGGCGGCTGAGCCTTACCCTGAAACCTGAGGGAGCCCTGCTGTTGTGATGTACATTTTAGTTTACCTGGTGGGGGTCGTGCTGGGTTGTGCAGTCTTTTGAGGTGGATGGTATGAAACTTCTTGGGTTCCTGTGGATGATATGGAAACCTTTTCTATGTTTCGGGGGGATGTTGGAGGGGTTGCTCTAATGTACTCTATAGGGGGTGGGATATTGGTGATTAGTGCTTGGGCCCTTCTTCTGACTCTGTTTGTAGTGTTGGAGTTGACTCGGGGGCTTAGTCGTGGGACTGTTCGGGCAGTTTAGTAGGAGATTAAGAGGATGGCGAGGGCAAGGGTGAGAAGGAAGAGGGCGAGGTAGGTCTTGATGATGCCCTGTTGAATATTGCTTGCGGTAGTAATGAGGGGTATGTTGGAAGAAGTAAGGGCTTTTGGGCCGGTTTTTTCTAGTCATGTCTGGTCAACCATTTGGCTGGCGATAGTCTGACCTAAAACTAGGTTGAGTTTGGGAGTAAAACGGTGAATAATGTGTGGGAAGAATCCTAGCATGTTGGAGAAGTGGTGAGTGGCCAGAGCGGGGGTAGGTTTAAATTGTTTGCTTGTTAGGGATGCTAGTTCTAGTGCGGTGAGCAGGCCAAGGATAGTGACGATTAGGGCCGCTAGTTTGAGGAGGGGAGGCATGGACATGATTGGTGTTTTTAGAGGTGTAATATTAGAGGTAATTAGGAGGCCGGCAATGATGCTTCCTCATGCTAGTCGTTTGATTGGGTTAATAACTGTTGGGTTGTTTTCATTGATGGGCGAGAGGGCGTTGAATCGAGGGTGACCTATGGAAACAAAGAAGACGACGCGGAGGCTGTAGATAGCTGTGAACGAGGTGGCAAGAAGAGTAAGTGTGAGGGCTCAGGCGTTTAGGTGGGATGTGTTGAGGGCCTCGATGATTGCGTCTTTAGAAAAGAAGCCGGCGAGGAAGGGGGTGCCTGTGAGGGCAAGGCTGCCGAGAGTCAGACAGGACGAGGTAAATGGGGTAAGGTGGTGTATACCGCCTATTTTGCGGATGTCCTGTTCGTCGTTCAGGCTGTGAATAATAGAGCCGGAGCAAAGGAAAAGCATAGCTTTAAAGAAGGCATGAGTGCAGATGTGAAGAAAGGCAAGTTGCGGTTGGTTTAATCCGATTGTGACCATCATTAGTCCTAGCTGGCTTGATGTTGAGAATGCCACGATTTTTTTAATGTCGTTTTGGGTAAGGGCGCAGGTGGCAGTAAAAAGGGTGGTTAGTGCTCCTAAACATAGACATAGGGTGAGGGCCGTTTGGTTGTTCTCCATGAGGGGGCTCATTCGGACAAGTAAGAAAATTCCGGCGACGACCATTGTGCTTGAGTGAAGTAGGGCAGATACCGGCGTGGGGCCCTCCATGGCAGAGGGAAGTCAGGGGTGGAGGCCGAACTGTGCTGATTTGCCGGTTGCGGCAACGATTAGGCCTAGAAGGGGCAAGGTTAGGTCGAGGTTTTTGGCAGCTGCAAATATTTGTTGTATTTCTCACGAGTTAAGGTTGGTTGCTATTCATGCTATAGCAAGGATAAGTCCGATGTCTCCAACCCGGTTATAGACGACTGCCTGAAGGGCGGCGGTATTAGCGTCTGCACGACCGTACCATCAGCCGATTAGAAGGAAGGATATGATCCCTACGCCCTCTCAGCCGATAAATAGCTGGAACATGTTGTTTGCTGTAACAAGAATGATCATGGCAATGAGGAAGACAAGAAGGTATTTAAAGAATCGGTTCATGTAGGGGTCTGCATGTATGTACCATGAGGCAAATTCTAGGATAGACCAGGTTACGTAGAGTGCAATGGGGGTAAAAATAATCGAGTAGTGGTCGAACTTAAGGCTGATGTTAATGTCAAAGGTGTGGGTGTTTATTCAGTTTCAGTTAGTGATAATAGCTTCGGCCCCTTCATTTATAAATAGGAAGAGGGGGAGTAGGCTAACAAAGAATGCTAGTTTTACTGCTGTTTTTACTTGCACAAGGGCTCAGTCGGAGGCACGGGGTTGGGGAGAGAGGGTTGTTAGGACTGGATAAGCTAGTATAAGAAAAATGATGATGAGGCTTGTTGTTATTATAACAGGGGTGGAGGTCATTAGCTGCTACTTGGATTTGCACCAAGAGTTTCTGGTTCCTAAGACCAGCGGATGAGCTGTTATCCTTTAGAAGCTGTGCGAGTGAGCCCCGGGGTCCAACCGAGGTCGCGAAAATTAGCAGTTTCCGTTACTAGCGAGTCTCTCTCGGTAAATAGAAGGACTTGAACCTTCATTTTTAGAGCCACAGTCTAATGTCTTAGCCTTAAACTATATCTACAGGCGGTTCAACCTCAAATTAGTTCAGGCTTGAGGATGAGCAGGATTAGGGGGAGGAGGTGGAGGGCCAGAAGAAGGTGTTCCCGGGTGTGTGAGGGTTCGAGGGCAATAATATGGTTTGGGAGGGGGCCTCGTTGAGTTATGAGGAACATGTAAAGCGAGTAGCCCGCTGTGATGAGGGTGCCAGCTCCTGTGAGTGCTAGCGTTCAGTGGGATCAGTTAAATAAGGAGGTGAGAATCATCAGTTCTCCCATAAGGTTGGGTAGAGGAGGGAGGGCTAGGTTTGCAAGGCTGGCAATAAATCATCATGTAGTCATTAGGGGGAGGACTATTTGGAGGCCTCGTGCCAAGAGTATTGTTCGACTGTGGGTTCGTTCGTAGTTGGTGTTGGCTAAACAGAAAAGAGCGGAGGAGGTGAGGCCATGGGCGATTATAAGGATGAGTGCTCCTGTAAAGCCTCAGGGTGTTTGAATGAGAATTCCACCTGCAACCAGTCCTATATGGCTAACGGATGAATAAGCGATTAGGGACTTTAGGTCTGTTTGTCGTAGGCAGATTGAGCCAGTTATGATAACTCCTCAGAGGGCAAAGATAATGAAGGGGTAGCTGAGTTCCTTTGTTAGGGGGTCAAGCATGATTATGATTCGCATCATGCCGTAGCCCCCTAGTTTTAGGAGTACAGCGGCAAAAACCATAGAACCTGCGATGGGAGCTTCTACGTGTGCTTTGGGGAGTCAGAGGTGGACGCCGTAGAGAGGCATTTTCACTAGGAAGGCCAGCAGGCAGGCCGCCCATCAGAGTTTGTCGGCGTAGGACGAGAGTTGCAGGGGGGTGGAGTAGTGCAGGGTGAGGAGGGACAGGGTTCCGGTATTGTTTTGAAGGAGAAGAAGGGCGACAAGAAGCGGGAGGGACCCTGCTAGAGTGTAAAAGAGGAAGTAAGTTCCTGCGTTTAGGCGCTCTGTCTGGTTTCCCCAACGAGTGATAATCACAAGTGTGGGGATAAGGGTGGCCTCGAATATTACGTAAAACATAATGATCTCGGTGGCGCCGAAGGCTAGGATAAGAAAAATTTGGAGGGATGTCAGGAGAGTGATGTATATTCGTTGTCGGTTGAGGGGTTCTTGGGCGGTATGGTTCTGGCTAGCAAGAATTATCAATGGGAGGAGCCAGCAGGTAAGGACAAGGAGAGGGGTGGACAGTAGGTCTGTTGCTAAGTAAAGGTTGAGAGAAGATCATCCTGTCTCTGAAAGGTTTTCTAGTCACGTTAGGCTGGCTAGAGCGATAATGAGGCTGTGGGCTAGGGTGGTTGGTCATAGTCATTTTGCTGGGACTAGCCAGGTTGTAGGAACAAGCATGAGGGTGGGAAGGAGGATTTTTAGCATTGTAGGAGGTTTAGGCTCTGTAGACGGTCGCTCCCGTGGGTTCGGGAGGTCGCTACTAGTAGGGCAAGGCCTGCGCTTGCTTCACAGGCTGAGAAAGCGAGAAGGAGTATAGGAGAGGCTGAGAAGCTTGTAGACCCTAGCTGAAGGGTTCAAGTAGAGAGGGCAATGAAAAGGGAAAGCATTATGGCTTCTAGACAGAGAAGGGCCGAGAGTAAATGGGTTCGGTGGAATGCCAGGCCTGTCAAGCCTAGTATGAAAGTGGTTGAAAAGGCGAAGTGAACAGGGGTCATTAGGTAATTATGGACTTTAACCACAAGTTCTTGAGCCGAAATCAAGTGTTTTTCTTAGACTAATTACCTATTCGGCCCATTCTAGGCCTCCTTGGAGTCACTCGTAGATTAAGCCGAGGGTGAGGAGTGCTAAGACTGCGGAGGCCCAAAGGAAGGTGAGGAGGGGGGAGGGAAGTTGGTCCCCTCAAGGGAGGGGAAGGAGGAGGGCAATTTCTAGGTCGAAAAGAAGGAAAAGAATGGCGACTAGAAAGAAACGAAGTGAGAATGGCAGACGGGCTGACCCTAGCGGGTCAAAGCCACATTCGTAGGGTGAAAGTTTTTCATAGTCGGGGGTCATTAGAGGGAGTCAGAAGGAGACAATTGCTAGGACGCCAGAAATTGCGGCGGTAAGAAGGATGATGGTTGTGAGAAGGTTCATTATCTTTCCTTGGATTTTAACCAAGACCAGGTGATTGGAAGTCACTTATACTAAAGTTAGTACTAGAAAGATTATGATCCTCATCAGTAGATGGAGACGTAGAGGAATAGTCAGACAACGTCTACAAAGTGTCAGTATCAGGCAGCTGCTTCGAATCCAAAGTGGTGGTCGGACGTGAAGTGATAGCGCACTTGTCGGAGTAGGCAGACGGCCAGGAATGTTGAGCCAATAATGACGTGGAGGCCATGGAAGCCGGTAGCGACAAAGAAGGTGGCCCCATATACCCCATCTGCAATTGTGAAGGGGGCTTCGTAGTACTCCATTGCCTGTAGGAAGGTGAAGTAGAAGCCTAGTAGAATAGTAAGTGTTAGGGAGTGAATAGCTTCTTTACGGTTTCCTTCTATAATGCTGTGATGGGCCCAGGTAACTGTAACCCCTGAGGCGAGAAGGACTGCTGTGTTGAGTAGAGGAACTTCGAATGGGTCGAGGGTTGTGATGCCTGTGGGTGGTCAGCAGCCTCCTAGTTCTGGGGTTGGGGCCAGGCTGGCGTGGTAGAAGGCTCAAAAGAATCCTAGAAAGAAGAAGACTTCAGAAGTAATAAAGAGGATCATGCCGTACCGGAGACCTTTTTGAACAGGGGGTGTGTGGTGGCCTTGGAAGGTCCCTTCTCGGACGATATCTCGTCATCACTGGTATATAGTTAGGAGAAGGAGGACTAATCCGACAGATATAAGTGTAGTGGAGTGGAAGTGGAATCAGATGGCAAGACCTGATGTCATAAGCAGGGCTGCTACTGCACCTGTTAAAGGTCAGGGGCTGGGGTCAACTATGTGGTATGCGTGTGCTTGGTGGGCCATTAGACGTTTTCTTGTAGGTAGAGGCTTAAAAGAAGAACAAATACATAGGCCTGAATCATTGCTACAGCGACCTCAAGGAGTGTAAGGAGGAACAGAAGGATTCCTGTCAGGATGGCAACGGTTGGCATAAGTGGAAGAAGAACAGCTGCGGCTGTTGCGATTAGTTGAATTAAGAGGTGGCCGGCTGTGAGGTTGGCTGTAAGCCGCACTCCTAGGGCAAGGGGTCGAATAAACAGGCTGATTGTTTCGATAATGATGAGGACTGGAATGAGTAGCGTGGGAGTACCTTCAGGGAGGAGGTGGCCTAAAGATTCGGTTGGCTGATTTCGCATGCCAATTAGGACGGTTGCTAATCAAAGAGGGACAGCTAGGCCCATATTTAGGGAAAGTTGTGTGGTAGGGGTAAAAGTGTAGGGAAGGAGCCCTAGTATGTTGAGGGAAATAAGGAAGACTATTAAGGAAGTAAGGAGAAGAGCTCATTTATGTCCGGGGATGTTTACTGGCATAAAGAGTTCGTGGGCAAATCGGCCAAGGAATCAGTTTTGTAGGGTTAGAAGGCGGTTATTAAGTCAGCGGAGTGTTGGAGTGGGGAAGAGGATTCAGGGGAGGGTAAGAGCTAGAGCCATTAGGGGAATTCCTAGGAGTACAGGGGACATAAATTGATCAAAGAAGCTTAGTGTCATGGTCAGTTTCAGGGCTCTGCTTTGGGTTTTTCTGTGCTTTGAAGTGTTGGCTCATTTGGGAAGGAGTGGGCCATAATTTTTGGGGGGATGACGATTAGGAAGACTGATCAGGAGAAGATCAGGATAGCAAGCCAGGGCGAGGGGTTGAGCTGGGGCATGCCGCTAAGGGTGGGTGGGGGCCACCAATCTTTAGCTTAAAAGGCTAACGCTGTTGCCCGATTTAGCTTCTTAGCGAGGCGTCTTCGAGTATTAGAGACGATCAGTTTTCGAAATGTTCAAGAGGTACTGCCTCTACTACAATGGGCATAAAGCTGTGATTAGCTCCGCAGATTTCGGAACATTGGCCGTAGAATACACCTGGACGGGATGTAATAAAGGCTGTTTGGTTAAGTCGTCCGGGAACTGCGTCTATTTTTACACCAAGGGCGGGAACGGCCCAAGAGTGAAGGACATCGTCAGCAGTGATTAATACTCGAATAGGTGATTCAACGGGAACTACTATTCGGTGGTCTGCTTCAAGAAGGCGGAATTGACCAGGAGCTAGGTCTTGAGTAGGGATTATATAAGAGTCGAAGCCTAGGTCTTCATAGTCTGTGTATTCGTAGCTTCAGTATCATTGGTGGCCCACGGCTTTAATTGTTAGGTGGGGGTCATTAATTTCGTCTATTAGATAGAGAATTCGCAGTGAAGGGAGGGCGATAAGAATAAGAATAACCGCTGGAAGAACTGTTCAGATGATTTCGATTTCCTGGGAGTCCAGCACATATTTGTTGGTTAGAGTGGTTGAAATTATTACCACAATAATGTAAAGTACGAATGTGCTAATAAGGAAAATAATCATCAGGGCGTGGTCATGGAAGTGGAGAAGTTCTTCTATGAGAGGGGAAGCTGCATCTTGGAATCCTAGTTGTGAGGGATGTGCCATTATCTGGTCAAGAAACGCGGGAGTCTCACCCACAACTCTGCCTTGACAAAGCAGTGTAATGATAGTTTTACTAGTATCTTATGAAGAAAGTGGCAGAGTGGCTATGTGGTTGGCTTGAAACCAGCCTACGGGGGTTCGAATCCTCCCTTTCTCGTTCGTAAGGTTGAACCAGTACGAATGCAGGCTCTTCGAATGTGTGGTAGGGAGGAGGGCAGCCGTGAAGTCATTCTACGTTTGTTGTCGTGAGTTCTACTGATAGTACTTCACGTTTGGCAGCGAAAGCCTCTCAGATAATAGAGAGGAACATAATTACAGCCACTAGTGAGATTAGAGAGCCGATAGACGAGACTGTGTTTCAAAGGGTGTAGGCATCTGGGTAGTCGGAGTATCGTCGTGGTATTCCAGCCAGGCCAAGGAAGTGTTGGGGGAAGAATGTGAGGTTAACACCTGTGAACATTACTCCGAAGTGGATTTTTGCTCATGTTTCATGGAGGGTGTAGCCCGTGAACAGGGGGAATCAGTGTACGAACCCACCCATGATGGCGAAGACGGCTCCCATAGAGAGTACGTAGTGGAAGTGGGCTACTACGTAGTATGTGTCGTGGAGGACGATGTCCAGGGATGAGTTGGCTAGGACAATACCAGTTAGGCCTCCGACTGTGAAGAGGAAAATGAATCCAAGGGCTCATAAGAATGGGGCGTCTCATTTTAAGTCCCCTCCGTGCAGGGTAGCTAGTCAGCTAAAGACTTTCACACCAGTTGGAATCGCGATAATCATAGTTGCGGATGTGAAGTATGCTCGTGTGTCTACGTCCATTCCGACTGTAAACATGTGGTGGGCTCAGACAATGAAGCCTAGAAGGCCGATGGCCATCATGGCTCAAACCATTCCCATGTAGCCGAAAGGTTCTTTTTTACCAGCGTAGTAGGCAACAATGTGTGAAATCATTCCGAATCCGGGGAGAATAAGAATGTAGACTTCTGGGTGACCAAAGAATCAGAATAGGTGCTGGTAGAGGATTGGGTCTCCTCCTCCTGCGGGGTCAAAGAATGTAGTGTTAAGATTTCGGTCCGTTAGGAGCATTGTGATCCCAGCAGCAAGGACTGGGAGTGACAGGAGCAGAAGAACAGCTGTAATTAGGACTGCTCAGACGAACAGGGGTGTCTGATACTGGGATGTGGCTGCAGGTTTCATGTTAATAATTGTGGTGATGAAGTTAATAGCACCAAGAATAGAGGAAACACCTGCTAAGTGAAGGGAGAAGATGGTAAGATCAACAGACGCTCCGGCATGGGCTAAGTTGCTGGCCAGAGGAGGGTAGACTGTTCAACCAGTGCCGGCCCCTGCTTCAACTCCAGATGAGGCAAGAAGCAGAAGGAAAGAGGGGGGAAGGAGTCAAAAGCTTATGTTGTTCATTCGAGGGAACGCCATATCTGGCGCCCCAATCATTAGGGGGATAAGTCAGTTTCCAAATCCTCCAATCATGATTGGCATTACTATAAAGAAAATCATTACAAAGGCATGGGCCGTAACGATTACATTGTAGATTTGGTCGTCGCCTAAGAGGGACCCTGGTTGGCTTAGTTCAGCTCGGATAAGCAGGCTTAAGGCCGTGCCGACTATTCCAGCTCATGCACCGAATACTAGGTAGAGGGTGCCGATATCTTTGTGATTGGTCGAGAAAAATCAGCGTGTGATTGCCACAGGTAGGATGGCTGAGTAAGCGGTGGATTGTAGCCCCATATACAGAGGTTTGAGCCCTCTTCTTACCAAGCCCTGAGGTGTTTGTCATATTAGATTGCAAATCTTAAGGAGCAGACTAACCGTCTGCCGGGGCTTTCCCCGCCTTCGCCTTTTTAAAAAGGCGGGGAAAGGTAGACGGATGCTCGCTGGTTTGGGCGCTTAGCTGTTAACTAAGAGTTTGTAGGATCGAGGCCTGCCTGTCTAGGAAGGCTTTAGCTTAATTAAAGTGTCTGTTTTGCATGCAGGAGATGTGGGGTAGTGTCCCGCAAGTCTTATATCCAGGGACTAGGGGATTTTCACCCCTGCCGAGGGCTTTGAAGGCTCTTGGACTGACTGCTATCCTAAGTCCCTTAGGGGGAAAGAAGTGCTATTGCTGCGGGGGTGAGGGGAAGGAGGGAGAGTGTAGCAATAAGAGAGATAGCAAGTGGTAGGGTGAGTTGGGTCGATGGGAGGCGTCAAATTGTGGTTCCGGAGAGGTTATTTGGGGACATGGTAAGAGTTATGGCGTAGGATAGGCGGAGGTAGAAGTAAAGGCTGAGGAGAGCGCTGAGGGCGGCGATGGTGGCTAAGGGAGCGAGGTCTTGTTTTGAGAGTTCTTGAAGAATGAGCCATTTTGGCATGAAGCCTGTCAGGGGTGGAAGGCCTCCGAGTGACAGAAGAATAAGGGGTGTGAGGGCTGTGAGAGCGGGGGCTTTGGCCCAGGATGTTGCGAGGGAATTAATGTTGGTAGCTTTGTTTACTTTGAAAACTAGGAAAGTTGAGAATGTCATGACAAGATAGGTAAGAAGGGTTAGAAGGGTGAGGGAGGGGGAAAATTGTAGTACTAGAATTATTCAGCCAAGGTGGGCGATTGAAGAATAAGCTAAAACTTTCCGGAGTTGGGTTTGATTGAGGCCTCCTCATCCGCCAATAAGGGTAGAGGCTAGGCCTAGTCCAATGAGGATGGTCGGGTTTGTTGGGTGAATTTGAAGGAGTAAGGCAAAGGGTGCAAGTTTCTGTCATGTTGATAGGATAAGGCCTGTGGTTAAGTCTAAGCCTTGAAGGACTTCTGGTAGTCATGCGTGGACAGGGGCGAGTCCAATTTTGAGGGCAAGGGCAATAATGATTATAGTGGTCGGGATGGGGTGGGTTATTTGCTCGATACTCCATTCTCCGGTGAGTCAGGCATTAGTAGTGCTGGCAAATAGTAGTATTGCGGCTGCAGTCGCTTGGGTGAGAAAGTATTTGGTGGTTGCTTCTACTGCCCGGGGGTGGTGGTTTTGTGCTATTAGGGGAATAATAGCGAGGGTGTTAATTTCTAGGCCCATTCATGCAAGAAGTCAGTGCGAGCTTGCAAATGTGATTGTGGTTCCTAGGCCAAGGCTAAATAGGAGGGTTGCTAAAATGTAGGGGCTCATTAGTAAAAGAAGGGTTTTAACCTACATTTTTGGGGTATGGGCCCAATAGCTTGATTAGCTTATTTTACTAGGGAGTGGTGTAGTGGAAGCACAAAGAGTTTTGATCTCTTTAGGTAGGGTTCGAACCCCTTCTCTCTAAGGAGTCGGGGGGACTTTAACCCCCGTGGTTCACTCTATCAAAGTGGCCCTTAAACTTCAGGCACGAATCCTGTGCTATAGATGAGGCGGGAGGCCTGCAAATGCAATGGGAAGAGCGAGGTGTCAGATAACTAATGCAAGTGTAAGGGGGAGGAAATTTTTTCAGATGAGGTGCATGAGTTGGTCGTAACGAAATCGTGGGTAAGAGGCTCGGACTCAGAGGAAGACTATTGAAAGAAGGGCTGCTTTAATTATTAGGTTGGTAGTGGTCAGGATGGGTAGGGTGGGGATATGGGATGCGCCCAGAAAAAGCATAGCAGAGAGTGTGTTTATAAGAAGAATGTTGGCATACTCTGCTAGGAAAAATAGTGCGAAGGGTCCTCCTGCGTATTCGACGTTAAAGCCAGAGACTAGTTCAGATTCTCCCTCTGTTAGGTCGAAAGGGGCTCGGTTGGTCTCTGCTAAGGTAGAGATGTATCATATAGCTGCCAGGGGTCAGGCGGGGATGACGAGTCAGATGGCTTCTTGGGCTGTGCTAAATGTTTGTAGGGTAAAGCCGCCCGTGAAAATGATTGCATTAAGAAGGATGAGTCCTAAGCTCACCTCGTATGAAATGGTTTGGGCCACGGCTCGAAGCGCCCCAATGAGGGCATATTTTGAATTGGATGCCCACCCCGAGCCAAGGATTGAGTAGACAGTGAGGCTGGATATGGCAAGGATAAATAGGATTGCAAGGTTAAGGTCTGTGACAGGGTAGGGGAGGGGAATGGGTGCTCAGAGGGTGAGGGCAAGAGTAAGGGCTAGCATTGGGGCAAGGAGAAACAGGACGGGGGAAGATGTTGAGGGCCGAACGGGTTCTTTGATGAAGAGTTTTACTCCGTCTGCAATAGGTTGGAGGAGGCCGTAGGGGCCAACAATGTTAGGGCCTTTGCGTAGTTGTATATAGCCTAGGACTTTTCGTTCAATGAGGGTGAGGAAGGCCACAGCCAGGAGAACAGGAACGATATAAGCTAAGGGGTTGAGAATGTATTCTACTAAGGTTTTGATCATAGTTGGCGAGAGGATTTGAACCTCTGTATAAAGGGCTTAGGTCTTTTGCAGTTACCAGGCTCTGCCACACCAGCATGTCAGATCTAGGCATAGAAGGGGGTATGCCCTTCTGCCTATTTTAGTTGCTTTCAATAGGAGGGGTGAGGCGTGCTTTAAGCATTGGCCTCTTCTTTTCGGTCCTTTCGTACTAGAAAAGAACATTTCATAGATAGAAACTGACCTGGATTTCTCCGGTCTGAACTCAGATCACGTAGGACTTTAATCGTTGAACAAACGAACCTTCAATAGCGGCTGCACCATTGGGATGTCCTGATCCAACATCGAGGTCGTAAACCCCCTTGTCGATAGGGGCTCTAAAAGGGGATTGCGCTGTTATCCCTAGGGTAACTTGGTCCGTTGATCGGCGTTGCCGGATCAGTTATTGGTCAGAAGTTCTGCTTATTAGAGCGGCAGCTCTCAGCTGTAGGAGTAGTTGTGCTCCCGTTCCACGTGGGGGTTTTTTGTTTCCCCATGGTCGCCCCAACCGAAGACATACGGGCAAGAGTTCAATAGGTTTAGTCCTTTGTTTAGGGGTGTTTAACTTGATTTGCCTTGGTGTCTTAAAGCTCCATAGGGTCTTCTCGTCTTATGGTCTTATCCCCGCTTCTGCACGGGGAGATCAATTTCACTGACTTGAAAAAGGAGACAGTTAAGCCCTCGTAATACCATTCATACAGGTCTTCATTTAAAAGACAAGTGATTGCGCTACCTTTGCACGGTTAAAATACCGCGGCCGTTAAACATATAGTCACCGGGCAGGCTCGACCTTTTATTCTTTGTTTTTGCAAAAGGCGATGTTTTTGGTAAACAGTCGAGGCTTTATGGGTTTGCCGAGTTCCTTCTTTTTCTTTTAGTCTTTCCTTGGGTGCACACCAGTGTGGGGTTAACGGTTTAAGTGTTGAGTGGTTTTCCAGTTCTTTGTTTGTAGTTCGTTGCCCTCTTTGTTTGGGGCCGTTAAGTTTCGGTGGGGGTTCGTTCCGATTTACACGTGTGCAAGGAGAGAGGCGGGTGCTCTCTTGTTACTCATATTAGCATGTGCGCTCTCATGTGTGCATGAGACGGCCTGATATTGTTAGGGGGTTGGGATGGTGTTATCCGGATATGTGGTGGATGTTTAATGCTGAAGCTATAACGCTTTCTGCAAGGATGGCTGCTTTTAGGCCCACCTGGGCATTAATTTACCTTAATTATTATGATCTTTACCCTCCTGGGAAAGTTGTATCTTGTTTCAAAGGGGCTGTACCCCCTTTGACTAACTCTTTAGATTTCTGTGATATCTCGGCGGGGATGCCGAAGTGGATCTATGGTGAATGCAGAAGTCTAAAGGCTGAACTTCTATCCAATTCTCAGGCAACCAGCTATAACTAGGTTCGGTAGGTCTGTCACCTCTACTCAAAGCTCTTCCCACTCTTTTGCCACAGAGACGGGTTCACCCTATTGATAGGTTGTCTTGGAGTAGCTCACCTAGTTTCGGGGGTCTAAACTAAAGTGCTCTTTGCTTAGGTATTACTCGCTAAATCATGATGCAAAAGGTACGAGGGGGGATCTCTGCTTTTTTAGGCTTTACTGGGTTGTTTCATTACTCTTTCAGCTTTCCCTTGCGGTACTTTCTCTATAGCTCCGGTAGGTCCTTTTCTGTCTCCCATACTAAGGAGGGAAAATGCTTTGTTTAGTGGGGGTGTTTGTGTGTTTGGGGTTATTAACATTGAGTTGTTGATTTTGTCAGGGTGGGCTAGCTAATGGGCGTCAGGGTAATCCGAGTTGCACGGATGACTTTTCAGTGTAAGGGAAATGCTATTCTATCTTAGCTATACTCTGATTTTTTCCAAGTGCACCTTCCGGTACACTTACCATGTTACGACTTGCCTCCCCTTAGCAGTTTGAAGTTCTGATTAATTATATTAAATGTCAGGCAGCTTGGAGAGAGTGACGGGCGGTGTGTACGCACTTCAGAGCCGGTTTCAGTGGGACACTCTATTTCCCACTTACTGCTAAATCCTCCTTAAAGATGAATGTTTCAGTTCATCATCCGTGATTCGCTATGTTAGCGAATGTAGCCCACTTCTTCCCCTCTCATGCGCTACACCTCGACCTGACGTTTTGGGCTGTGCCAATTCTGCTTACTATTGGGCCTTCACAGGGTGAGCTGACGACGGTGGTATATAGGCGGGAAAAACAAGGGAGGGTGAGGTTTAACGGGGGTTATCGGTTACAGAGCAGGCTCCTCTAGGGGGATCTAAAGTACCGCCAAGTCCTTTGGGTTTCAAGCTAATGCTCGTAATATCCGGGCGGATAGGGGGTGTAGGGTTCTATCAATGTTTACGGCTAGGCATAGTGGGGTATCTAATCCCAGTTTGTGTCCTAGCTTTCGTGGGGTCAGGATGAGTAAAGCCACTTTCGTGGAGGGGCTTCGTGCCTTCGGAAACGTATGACTGCCTTGAAGGTGTTCGGCTTTAGTTTATAGTTTTCCTTAACCACGCTTTACGCCGGGGTCTGTCAACTTGGGCCTATCGTATAACCGCGGTGGCTGGCACGAGTTTTACCGGCCCTCTAAGCTTTAACTAAGTCAAGTTTGCACTTATGGCTTAATATTAATCACTGCTGAATTCCCTTGAGGGTGTGGCTGAGCAAGGCGTCGTGGGCTACGTAGGGGTGTGCCTGATACCAGCTCCTTGTCTTCGCGTGGATGACTGTTAGGGCATTCTCACGGGGTTGCGGATACTTGCATGTGTAAATTTAGCTAAAGCTGACAGTAAAGTCAGGACCAAACCTTTGTGCTTGCGGGGCTTTCTAGGGCCCATCTTAACATCTTCAGTGTTATGCTTTATTTTAAGCTACGCTAGCTAATGAATCATTTCAATAATGTAAATAGAGACGTTTTGGAACGTAAAATGCCCCACTCCAGATTTTCCTGTTTCCGGGGGGTTTGCAGGAGTGTTAGTGATCTTAGGAGTTAAGGGGGGTAGGGGGGTTTAACGAAAAAAAACCAAAACCCAGGGGGGAAAAATCTTAGGAAATCATCGAATACATTTCACTATTATGCTCATGATATCCTTATATGTGGTTCTTTAAACAAAGTCTTTTCACCATTCATACTATTCACTTATGCGAGAAAAATGTTCAACCTTGAACCTCATTGCCGGTGCTCACTCTGAAATGTCAAGTGAAAGGAAATAGAAAAAAATAACCTGACCCCCGTGGAGTGAACGCTCGGCATGTGGCTTAAAGGGTAATATGAACTCCACCAACAACTTATGCAAGCGTCAAGGAAAGAATGGGGAAACAAATCAAGTAATGGCCCTGAAATAGGAACCAAATGCCAGGAATAATTCACTAAGTGAAACCCCCACAATTTTTGTCCCTCACCTTCAATAAGAGTATGCTTTAAGTTATGAGCTTGTTGGTGGGCTCTTACTGCGTATGAGTATCCTCGGTTGTAGAGATGTTGATACTTGGTATATCGAGACACGAGAGATTCAGGGTGCGGGGTTCCCTCCATCGCCAGTCCTTGAATGAAATGTATGTAATATAAGGACTTAATGGTTTATGTACCCCTTAGTATGAAATGGTGACATGTGAATGTTCTATTACTATAAATGGTGATAATACATAAAATGCCTTTAAAACATTGATAATAAATGTTCGACATAAATATATGGTGTTAATACATACATGTATTTAAGTACA